GCCAATCTAGATTTACGAATTATTATAGATTATTCATTGGTAGAATGGAAAGAATTGGAGGAAGAAGAACCCACGGGGAACGAATGGGAAGATCGAAAAGTTGGAAGAAGAAAAGATTTTTTGCTTAGACGCATGGAATTGGCTAAGCATTTTATTCGAACAAATATAGAACCAAAATGGATGGTTTTGTGTCTATTACCAGTTCTTCCTCCTGAGTTGAGACCAATCTATCATATAGATGAGGATAAACTAGTGACCTCGGATATTAATGAAATCTATAGAAGAATTATCTATCGGAATAATACTCTTACAGATCTATTAACAACAAGTATAGCTACGCCAGAAGAATTAATAATATCTCAGGAAAAATTGCTACAAGAAGCCGTGGATGCACTTCTTGATAATGGAATCTGCGGACAACCAATGAGGGACGATCATAATAGAGTTTACAAGTCGCTTTCAGATGTAATTGAAGGCAAAGAAGGAAGAGTTCGCGAGACTCTGCTTGGTAAACGGGTCGATTATTCAGGGCGGTCAGTGATTGTCGTGGGCCCTTCACTTTCCTTACATCGATGTGGATTGCCTCGCGAAATAGCAATAGAACTTTTCCAGGCATTTGTAATTCGTGACCTAATTAGAAAACATCTTGCTTCGAACATAGGAGTTGCTAAGAGTCAAATTCGAAAAAAAAAACCGATTGTATGGGAAATACTTCAGGAAATTCTGGATGACCATCCTGTATTGCTGAATAGAGCGCCTACTCTGCATAGATTAGGCATACAGGCATTTCTCCCTGTTTTAGTGGAGGGGCGTGCTATTTGTTTACATCCATTAGTTTGTAAGGGCTTTAATGCAGACTTTGACGGGGATCAAATGGCTGTTCATGTGCCTTTATCTTTGGAGGCTCAAGCAGAGGCACGTTTACTTATGTTTTCTCATATGAATCTTTTGTCTCCAACTATTGGAGATCCCATTTCTGCACCAACTCAAGATATGCTTAGTGGACTCTATGTCTTAACGAGTGGTAATCGTCGCGGTATTTGTGTAAATAGGTATAATCCATGTAATCGTAGAAACTATCAAAATGAAAATAATAACTATAAGTATACAAAAAAAAAAGAACCCTTTTTTTGTAATGCCTATGATGCAATTGGCGCTTATTGGCAAAAACGAATCAATTTAGGTAGTGCTTTGTGGCTGCGGTGGCGACTAGATCAACGCGTTATTGCTGCAAGAGAAGCTCCCATCGAAATTCACTATGAATCTTTGGGTACCTATTATGAGATTTATGGACACTATCTAATAGTAAGAAGTATAAAAAGGGAAATTTTATATATATATATTCGAACCACTCTTGGTCATATTTCTCTTTATCGAGAAATAGAAGAAGCCATACAGGGGTTTTGGCAGGGCTGTTGTAATTCTATGCTACCCGCGGGAATTCGAGTCTCGCCGGGTTAACTAGGACCATAATTGCGGAATTTATACGTGAATCAAGATCTAGAAAAGGAAGTTTTCCAATCACTGACTCAAACCCATTGTCAAATTCTACTCAGCGCAATATGGAGGTACTGATGGCAGAACGGCCCACTCAGGTCTTTCACAATAAAGTGATAGACGGAACTGCCATGAAACGACTTATTAGTCGATTTATTGATCACTATGGAATAGGATATACATCACATATCCTGGATCAAGTAAAGACTCTGGGTTTCCGACAAGCTACCGCCGCATCCATTTCATTAGGAATTGATGATCTTTTAACAATACCTTCTAAAAGATGGCTAGTTCAAGACGCTGAACAACAAAGTTTTATTTTGGAAAAACACCATCATTATGGGAATGTACACGCGGTAGAAAAATTACGTCAATCGATCGAGATATGGTATGCCACAAGTGAATATTTGCGACAAGAAATGAATCCAAATTTTCGGATGACCGATCCTTTTAATCCAGTTCATATAATGTCTTTTTCGGGAGCCAGAGGAAATGCATCTCAGGTACATCAATTAGTAGGTATGAGAGGATTAATGTCGGATCCCCAAGGTCAAATGATTGATTTACCCATTCAAAGCAATTTACGCGAAGGGCTCTCTTTAACAGAATATATTATTTCTTGCTACGGAGCCCGTAAAGGAGTTGTGGATACCGCTATCCGAACATCAGATGCAGGATATCTCACGCGCAGACTTGTTGAAGTAGTTCAACACATTGTTGTACGTCGAACAGATTGTGGCACCGTTCGAGGTTTTTCTGTAAGTCCTCGAAATGGAATGATGGCGGACAGGATTTTTATCCAAACATTAATTGGGCGTGTATTAGCAGATGATATATATATAGGTTCGCGATGCATTGCTACTAGAAATCAAGATATTGGGATTGGACTTGTCAATAGATTCATCACTTTTAGAGCACAACCAATCTCTATTCGAACCCCCTTTACTTGTAGGAGTACATCTTGGATTTGTCAATTATGTTATGGCCGGAGTCCAGCTCATGACGACCTGGTCGAATTGGGAGAAGCTGTTGGTATTATTGCAGGTCAATCTATTGGAGAACCGGGCACTCAATTAACATTAAGAACTTTTCATACCGGCGGAGTATTCACAGGGGGTACTGCAGAACATGTGCGAGCCCCTTCTAATGGAAAAATAAAATTCAATGAGGATTTAGTTCATCCGACACGTACACGTCATGGACATCCTGCTTTTCTATGTTCTAGAGACTTGTATGTAACTATTGAGAGTGAAGATATTATACACAATGTGTGTATTCCGCCCAAAAGTTTTCTTTTAGTTCAAAACGATCAATATGTAGAATCAGAACAAGTCATTGCTGAGATTCGCGCGAGAACATCCACTTTGAATTTGAAAGAGAAGGTTCGAAAACATATTTATTCTGACTCAGAGGGCGAAATGCACTGGAATACCGATGTGTACCATGCACCTGAATTTACATATGGTAATATTCATCTCTTACCAAAAACAAGTCATTTATGGATATTATTAGGGGAGCCCTGGAGATCCAGTCTAGGACCCTGTTCGATCCACAAGGATCAAGATCAAATGAACGCTTATTCTCTTTCTGTTAAGCGAAGATATATTTCTAACCCCTCAGTAACTAATAATCAAGCGAGACACAAATTTTTTAGTTCGTATTTTTCTGGTAAAAATCAAAAGGGAGATAGGATTCCCGATTATTCAGAACTTAATCGAATGACATGTACTGGTCGTTGTAATCCGGCCATTCTCGAGGGGAATTCTGATTTATTGGCGAAGAGGCGAAGAAATAGATTCATCATCCCACTCGAATTGCTTCAAGAAGGCGAGAACCAACTAATACCTTCTTCAGGTATCTCAATTGAAATCCCCAGAAATGGTATTTTGCGTAGAAATAGTATTCTTGCTTATTTCGATGATCCTCGATATATAAGAAAGAGCTCGGGACTTACTAAATATGAGACTAGAGAACTTAATTCAATCGTCAACGAAGAGGATTTGATTGAGTATCGAGGAGTCAAGGTATTTTGGCCAAAATACCAAAAGGAAGTAAATCCATTTTTTTTTATTCCCGTGGAAGTTCACATTTTGGCCGAATCTTCGTCCATAATGGTACGGCACAATAGTATTATTGGGGTAGATACGCAAATCACTTTAAATAGAAGAAGTCGGGTAGCCGGATTGGTTCGAATCAAGAAAAAAGCAGAAAAAATTAAACTGATAATCTTTTCCGGAGATATACATTTTCCTGGAAAGACAAATAAGGCATTCCGATTGATACCACCAGGAGGGGGAAAACAAAATTACAAAGAATACAAAAAATTGAAAAATTGGCTCTATATCCAACGAATGAAACTTTCCAGGTATGAAAAAAAATATTTTGTTTTGGTTCAACCTGTAGTCCCATATAAAAAAACGGACGGTATAAATTTAGGAAGACTTTTCCCGCCGGATCTCTTGCAGGAAAGTGATAATCTACAACTTCGAGTTGTCAATTATATCCTTTATTACGACCCAATTCTTGAAATTTGGGACACAAGTATTCAATTAGTTCGGACTTGTTTAGTGTTGAATTGGGACCAAGACAAAAAGATCGAAAAGGCCTGTGCTTCCTTTGTTGAAATAAGGACAAATGGTTTGATTAGAGATTTTCTAAGAATCGACTTAGCGAAGTCACCTATTTCGTATACCGGAAAAAGGAACGATCTGTCGGGTGCAGGATTGATCTCTGAGAATGGATCAGATCGCGCTAATGTCAATCCGTTTTCTTCCATTCATTCCTATTCCAAGGCAACCATTCAAGAATCTGTTAATCCAAATCAAGGGACTATTCATACGTTGTTGAATCGAAATAAGGAATCTCAATCTTTGATAATTTTGTCATCATCCAATTGTTCTCGAATAGGTCCATTCAACGATGTAAAATCTCCCAATATAATAAAAGAATCAATCAAAAAGGACCCCCTAATTCCAATTAGTAATTCGTTGGGCCCCTTAGGAACAGGCTTTCCAATTTCTAATTTGGATTTATTTTCCCATTTAATAACCCATAATCAGATCTTACTAACTAACTATTTGCAACTTGACAATTTAAAACAGAGTTTTCAAATACTTAAATATTATTTACTGGATGAAAAAGGTAAAATTTATAATCCCTATTCATGCAGTAACATTATTTTGAATCCATTCAATTTGAATTGGTATTTTATCCATTACAATTATTGTGAAGAGACATCTACAATTGTTAGTCTTGGGCAGTTTCTTTGTGAAAATGTATGTATAGCCAAAAAAGGACCGCATTTAAAATCGGGTCAAGTTCTAATTCTTCAAGTTGACTCTGTGGTAATACGATCAGCTAAGCCTTATTTGGCTACTCCAGGAGCAACCGTTCATGGACATTATGGGGAAATCCTTTACGAAGGAGATACATTAGTTACATTTATATATGAAAAATCAAGATCTGGTGATATAACGCAAGGTCTTCCAAAAGTGGAACAGGTG